AAACAAAGGATGAATTCCATTTTCACTTTAAAGAGACATGCTATAAAAATGGACCAGTTTATGAAACCTTTTATCTGGATGGGAATCAAGAAAATTCGAAGTTAGAAATATTGATAGATAAAAAAGATAAAGATCTCTTCTGGTTTGAAAAACCTCTTGTAACTATTCTTTTCGACTATAAACGCTGGAATCGTCCATTTCGATATATAAAAAACGATCAATCTGAGAATGCTGTAAGAAAGGAAATGTCACAATATTTTTTTTATACATGTCAAAGTGATGGAAAAGAAAAAATAGCTTTTCCAAAAAAATTAAAAAATTTGAGAAATTGAAAAACGAAAAAAGCAGTAAATTAATAAAAAGATTAATATATAAAATAAATACAATAAGAGATAAGAAGAGATGCGACCGCTGCCTACATATTTTATACCCTCTCCGACAAAGAAACTCGTAACGCCAACTCCGTTGGTAATTCCATCGATTACTCGTCTATCAAAAAAATGAGTTAATTCGGCTAATCTTCTTATACTCTCAGTTAAAGATATTGCATAAAAAGCATCCATGTAACCACGATTATAGGACCAATCGTACATCACATTTATTACTTTCTGCAAAAGAATTCGCTTAGGACCTTTTTGAGCGAACAAATTAAAGAAGTTCAAATTTTGTAACGATGAATAAACAGGCTTATATAAAGAAGACGCTATAAATATTCCAAAATAAGCTATACTGACTGAAAAAAAGGCTTTTGGTATAAATTCATACCAATCCACAGAATGATTTGCATTTTGATGCAAAAGGTTTAAGGACGGCATTAACAGTTTAGATAATATATCTAAATCCATTCCTGCTTGATTGAATTGATTGAAAGGAATTCCTATGGCTCCAATAAACAAAGTAAATAGTACCAAGACAAGCATAGGAAATAAGATATTATTATCCGATTCATGGGGATAGGTGAAAATGTTGTTATTAGTACCAAACTTATTAATAGTAATAACTGGCCGCGCTGTTTTTTGTACATTCTTGCAAAAAAAAGAAGCCCTTTCATTATTATTCATTGCTAATAAAGGAAATTTTTTTTTAAGCATTTTTGATCCTTCTTTACCCCATAAAGATATTGAATAGAATGAGCTATTTTTTTTTCCACTGTAATTTTGAAAATTAACATTTAAATGTCCTTCAAAAGTAAGTAAATAGACCCGAAACATATAAAATGCAGTTAATCCTGCTGTGGAACAGGCTATTATTGCGAAAATAGGTGAATAGATCCAACTATCATTAAGAATTTCATCTTTGGACCAAAAACAAGCGAGAGGTGGAATACCACACAGAGAAAGGGTTCCTAATAAAAAAGCAGTTTTTGTAATTGGAACATGTTTTGTTAAACTACCCATAAGAACCATATTTTGACTCTTATCTGGAGAATATCCCACAATAGCTTCCATTGAATGAATAATGGATCCAGATCCTAAAAACAACAAGGCTTTCGAATAGGCATGAGTAATCAAATGAAATAAAGCGGCTCGATACGAACCCATACCCAGAGCTAACATCATATAACCCAATTGAGACATTGTAGAATAGGCTAAACTTCTCTTAATATCTTTTTGAGCAAGAGCTAAAGTAGCTCCTAATAGGACTGTTATTATACCTATGAAAGCTATTAGATTCATTATGTAGGGTATGACTACGAAAATAGGAAGAAGTCGAGCTACAAGAAAAATTCCCGCCGCTACCATAGTAGCAGCATGTATCAGAGCCGAAATAGGAGTAGGTCCTTCCATGGCATCTGGTAACCATACATGAAGAGGGAATTGTGCCGATTTAGCAATTGCGCCAGAAAATAAAAGGAAGGCACACAAAGTACCAAATAAAAAATGAATCTCATTATTATCATTATTATAAATAAAGTTATTGAATATTTCGAACAAATCCCGAAATTCGAAACTGCCCGTTATCCAATAAAGACCTAAAATTCCTAATAATAAACCAAAATCTCCTACACGATTAGTTACAAACGCTTTTTGACAAGCATTCGATGCAATAGGTCGTGTGAACCAAAAACCTATTAATAGATAAGAACACATTCCAACCAATTCCCAAAAAATATAAATTTGTATCAAATTAGAACTAGTAACTAATCCCAACATTGACGTATTGAAAAAACTCATATAAGCAAAAAATCTCAAATAACCTTGATCATGAGACATATAATTATCACTATAAATAAGAACCAGAATTCCAACTGTAGTAATTAATATTGACAAAATAGAAGTAAGTGGGTCAATCAAGTATCCGAACTCTAAAGAAAAATCATTATTGATGGTCCAAGACCATACATATTGATAAACCGAACTACTATTTATTTGCTGAATAGACAGATCGGTTGAAAAAATCAGGACTAGACTTAACAATAAAACACTCGGAAAGGCCCATCTACGACGAAGTTTTTTTGTTGACGCCGGAAAGAGTAGGAGTCCCACTCCTATTAACATAGGAACAGGAAGTGTAACGAAAGGTATGATCCAGGAATATTGATATATATGCGCCATAAATTAATTAATGATTAATTCTTTCTTGTTTCTGATTCATCGGCTCTTATCTCTTTTTACTTTTTAATTTGACTTTTTAAATTCAAGGGGTCAGCCAATAAAACCAATAAAAACGAAAATAATAATAAATAATAACGATATCCAAAACTTAAATAGAATTTTCTATTCTTAATTATTCTGCATTTTTCCAAAATACTTTACATATTCAAATCAAGAAGTTAGAATTGGTCAAATGATATGACCAAGATACTAATGAAACAAGACACTAATAAAAAAACAAAAAAGACTTACTCGAAAATTCAATTATTATTGTGGATTGCACGAATTTATAGACATAGAGAAAGGATAACGAATTATAGCAAAAGTAGTACTTGATTTTAATAAGTTTAATAAAAATGATAAAAAAAAAACGTTTTTTTTTTACCGAATTTTTACTGCATTCAAAAAAAAAAAAAAAAAGAATTCTTTTTTTTCCTTCCTTTATTAAGAATTATTAACTAGTGGATTTTGGAACTGATTTATTGCCTTCAATTGTGTTTGTAGAAAGCCCTATGATTAGGTAAACTTTGTCTTCGAGCTTGACCAATTACTAGAAAAAAAAATGCAAATTTTTTATGGGGATAAATAAAATAAGGGTTAGGGTTTTAAGCCTTTTTGATGTATTTTATTACATGTATAAATGCAGTATGACAAAAGAAGACAGAAATAGAAACAGGAACTATAAGGGGGCAGGCTTTTTTATGAAGAAAGTCTAATTTAGAGACTAAATAGATAAATAATGAATAATAAAGAACAATTTTTTTTTTGAACAATAGATGTCTTTCACATCCAATTAGAATAATAAAAAACCTCTTTAGTTTTGAATGGCAGTTCCAAAAAAACGTACTTCTATCTCAAAAAAGCGTATTCGAAAAAATATTTGGAAAGGGAAGGGATATTGGACAGCGTTGAAAGCTTTTTCGTTAGCAAAATCTCTTTCTACCGGTAATTCAAAAAGTTTTTTTGTGCGACAAATAAAAAATCAAACGTTAGAATAATCTGACTCGGCTTGACATGAGAAAAAGGTCTAATTTTGTTTATCGTTTATAATATATACATAATATTATACTTCGAATATAAAGATAAAATAGAAAAAACTATATATATATATAGAATTTCCATTCTTTAATGTTTTGAACTAATCAAATTTATCCTATGTATATGTGGAATAAGAATTCTTTGTTCTACTGAATTCTAAAAAAAGGTACTTTTTTTTGTTTGAAAAAAAAAAAGAGAAGACACAAAGTTCCACTTTTCTTTTTAGGATATTTTATCATTTCCAGGATGGGGATTCTTATTTTCCCCATCAACCTGCTTGTCACAAAACAATAATATAATATAATAATAAATATAATAATAAATATTATTATAATATTAATAAATATTAAGAAATAGAATAATAATAAATATTAAGAAAATAAATATTAATAAGGTTTTGAATAAAAAAAAAAAAAAAGAGCAGATCTAAAATATTTAGTCAAACGTTCAAAAAAAAAATTGATTAAATTTCAAATTTTGTAACTTTCTTAACAATTATTATTCTAAATCACTATATATAATAGAAGAGACCCTTCCCTTCTTTCAATCCAATTAATAAAACTTTCATATTTAGCTAGATAGAAATGGGTAAATTTTGAATGATCTTTTTTAGATCCTATGTTTGGGCTGGAAGATGTATCTCAAGATATATATCAAATTAGACAAGATTTTTTAAAGTACGGGAAAGAACTCGAAACTTTTTTGTTATATGATATGTCCCGATCAATGCCTAATTAGACTGCTAAATCCTCACATAAATTCTTTACACAATGAAACCCTAAGGATTAATAACTAAAAAAGTTCCATAAATCCCTTGAATGTAGTGCTGAAATTGTAATCCATAAATTCTATTTTTTTTTTTTTTGAGTTCTCTCCATGGATTGAAGTCAGAACTATTTATTTCCAATAGTTTCTTTCTAGAAGAGCATAAACTACAAAAAAACACTATTGTTAAGTTAACTGAAATTGACACATTAAATGATAATAAAGATTATTATGAGAACATTAAAATCCCTATTTAATTAATTTAATTAAACAAATTTTTATTCATTAATTTGAATGTTTTCTAAAAAATTCGAATGTTTTCTAAAAACTATTGCATTGAATTGACTCCTTAAAGCTCGACGATTGAATAAAAATCGGTTATTATGATTTTGAGCAAGCCGCTATGGTGAAATCGGTAGACACGCTGCTCTTAGGAAGCAGTGCTAGAGCATCTCGGTTCGAATCCGAGTGGCGGCATAATATCTTTTAATTTTCTTTTCAACAGGATACAATAAGTCCTATAATGAATTCAATTCCTGATTTCAATTCCGGATAATTGAGTGCCCCCTTTTTTTGTTAAGGATTTTTATGATATTTTTTACTTTAGAACATATATTAACTCATATTTCTTTTTCGGTTGTTTCAATTGTAATTCTAATTCATTTGATGGCCTTATTAGTCGATGAATTCGTAGGACTATATGCTTCGTCAGAAAAGGGCATGATAACTACTTTTTTCTGTATAACAGGATTATTAGTTACTCGTTGGATTTATTCGGGACATTTACCATTAAGTGATTTATATGAATCATTAATCTTTCTTTCATGGGGTTTTGCCATTATTCATATGGTTCCGTATTTTAAAAAACAGAAAAATTATTTAAACGCAATAACCACGCCAAGTACTTTTTTTACCCAAGGCTTTGCTACTTCGGGGTTTTTAACTGACATGCATCAATCCGAAATCTTAGTACCTGCTCTCCAATCCCAGTGGTTAATGATGCACGTAAGTATGATGGTATTGGGCTATGCAGCTCTTTTATGTGGATCATTATTATCAGTAGCACTTCTAGTAATTACATTTCGAAAAATCGTTGATAAAAGCAATAATTTATTAACTAATTCATTTTCCTTTGACAAGAGCCAATATATGAACATGACAAAAAGAAAGAATATTTTAAGAAATACTTCCTTTCTTTCTTCTAGGAATTATTACAGGTTTCAATTGATTCAACAATTAGATCATTGGGGTTATCGTATTATTAGTATAGGATTTATTTTTTTAACCATAGGTATTCTTTCGGGAGCAGTCTGGGCTAATGAAGCCTGGGGATCATATTGGAATTGGGACCCAAAGGAAACTTGGGCATTTATTACTTGGACCATATTCGCAATTTATTTCCATACTCGAACAAATAAAAATTTTGAAAGTTTCAATTCTGCAATTGTCGCTTCTATGGGTTTTCTTATAATTTGGATATGCTATTTTGGAGTTAATTTAGTAGGAATAGGACTACATAGTTATGGTTCATTTACATTAACATCGAATTGAAGAAAGGGTCTGCCGAATATAACCATAGGACAGCATATATATAAGAAGCTTCAGGTAAGCCGTTGAGAACTTTTTGAATCACTACATTACTTGATTCAAAAAGTTCTCACAAAGGGCAAACGTATCTAGTTACAATTTATTTAGTTTTTTTAACTTCAATTTTAAGCGAAAAGAAAAAAGAAGTTTTTTTTTTTCATCTAGGATTCCTTTTTGATTTTTTGTTTTACTTTTAAAAACTACCTATAAAAATAATTAGATAGAATGGCTTCTACCTTGTCAACTGATAATGAGAAAACGAAATCCGGATAAATACCAATACCTATTACAGGCAGAAGGATAGCGATCGAAACAAATAACTCTCGTGGTCCAGAATCAAAAAAAGAAGAGTTTGGGGCATTAAACAGCTTGTATCCATAGAACATCTGGCGTACCATAGATAATAAATAAATAGGAGTTAATATCATCCCAACTCCCATTACAAAAGTAATTAGTATTTTTGGCATTAAAAGATATTTTTGGCCGGTAATTATTCCAAAAAAGACTATCACTTCCGCAAAAAAACCGCTCATGCCCGGTAATGCAAGGGAGGCTAGTGATAAGATACTGAACATCGTGAATATTTTTGGCATTGGGGTAGCCATTCCGCCCATTTCGTCAAGACAAACAAGGCGTATTCTATCATAACTCGTTCCTGCCAAGAAAAAAAGTGCAGCGCCAATAAATCCATGTGATATTATTTGTAAAATGGCTCCATTGAGTCCCATATCGCTTAGAGAGCAAATTCCTATAATGATGAAACCCATATGAGATACAGAAGAATAGGCTATTCTTTTTTTTAAATTTCGTTGACCAAGAGATGTTGAAGCTGCATAGATTATTTGTATTGCGCCTACTATTATCAACCAGGGAGAAAATATAGAATGAGCATGGGGTAATAATTCCATATTGATTCGAACCAACCCATATGCTCCCATTTTTAATAAGATTCCAGCTAGAAGCATACAAGTACTGTAATGTGCTTCTCCATGGGTGTCTGGTAACCATGTATGTAAGGGTATAATCGGTGATTTGACAGCAAAAGCAATAAAAAATCCAATATAGAATATTATTTCCAGGGCCACAGGATATGATTGATTGGCTGATGTTTCAAAATTGAATGTTGGTTCCTTGGAACCATATAAAGCGATGCCCAAAGCTCCCATTAATAAAAAAACAGAACTTCCTGCAGTATACAAAATAAACTTTGTAGCTGAATAGAGACGTTTCTGTCCCCCCCACATGAATACAAGTAGATAAACGGGAATTAATTCTAATTCCCACATGATGAAAAAAAGTAAAAGATCTTGAGAAGAAAATAATCCTATTTGACCACTATACATTGCTAACATCAGAAAATGGAATAATCGGGAATCGCGAGTAACTGGCCGAGCCGCTAAAGTAGCTAAAGTGGTGATAAATCCTGTCAGTAAAATAGGTCCTAGAGAAAGTCCATCTATTCCCAATCTCCAGTAAAAATCAAAAAAATTGATCCATTTATAATCCTCTGTTAATTGGGTTAATGGATCGTCCAATTGGAAATAATAAGAGAATGCATAGGTCATTAAAAGTAATTCTAATATACATATAAATATAGTATACCACCTAATTACCTTATTTCCCCTATGCGGGAAAAAGAAAATTAAGGAACCCGCGGATACCGGTAAAACTACAAATATTGTTAACCAAGGAAAAGAATTCGTGGTAAAAACAAGATAAACTTGGACCAGAAAACCCGTACTCGAAAAATAATAAATATATTATTTTTCGAGTACGGGTTTTTGTCGGTAAACAAAAAATCAAATGTATTCAAGTGGGTTTTTCTGGAAAGTATCAATAAGCTATACCCATGCTTCGAGTTGTTTCATGCCATAAATAAACTCGAACACTCAAGAAATCCGTTGGACAGGCCGATTCGCATCTCTTACAGCCGACACAGTCCTCCGTTCTTGGAGCAGAAGCGATTTGCTTAGCTTTACACCCATCCCAAGGTATCATTTCTAATACATCTGTAGGGCAGGCTCGGACACATTGAGTACAACCTATACATGTATCATAAATCTTTACTGAATGTGACATTGGATTTATAAATTTTTTTTTTTTTAACTTTATAATTTTTCGATCTAGTAAATTTCTAAATAAATCATATATTTGGACACCAGATAAATCAATGATTTACCAGAATTTTTCTATTCAATTCCGGATCGACTCATGAGATAGAGCCAAAATACTTTAATTTCTTAGGTTTTCGGAAACATGATCAGATTGGTTCCGTATCATATATACCAATTCAAATTGATGAATATAAATATTATATTTTATATGATTAATACTACTTATTCAACAAATTCGATTGATTGATACGGATTGATTTTCTGTTACGATAAATTGACGAAACAATAGCCGGTCCAATAGCTGCTTCAGCGGCTGCGATAGCTATAACAAAAATTGAGAAAATATTTCCTTTTAATTGGCGACTATCAAAAAAATCAGAAAATGTTACGAAATTTATATTAACCGCATTCAGTATAAGTTCAAGACACATAAGGGCTCTAACCATATTTCGACTCGTGATCAATCCATAGATACCGATAGAAAATAAATAGGCACTCAAAACAAGTACATGTTCGAGCATCATCGGCCAACTCCTTATCAATTTCGATTTATTTCAATATGAACAAGAATTCAACATCAACATATTGGATTGACTAGAATAAGAATCTCACAAGTCAAGTACAGAACAAAGAAAGATATTGGTAATAGATCGAATAAAAAAATTTCTACATGAATAATCTTCAAATCAAATTAAAGGAAAATGGAAAAATGGATGTGATAACATAGAACAAAGTTTCATTTGGGTTGTGATTGCTAATTCCAAAAATTTTTTACTGCCGCGCCACAGTAATCGCACCTATCAAAGCAACTAAAAGAATTATTGAAATGAATTCAAATGGAAGAAAAAAATCTGTTGATAAATGAATTCCAATTTGTTGACCATTACTTATCCAATCTTGCTCTATAATCTGGTTTGCTCTTGTAGTCCAAATAATCCCGTACCATGACGTATCTGGAATAATAGTAATTAGTGAAACTAAAATACTTGTACAAATTAAGGAAGTAACCCCATCCCCAACAGTCCAAAGATTAAAATCTTTGTAATATTCTGACGCATTTATGAACATCACAGCAAATATAATTAAAACATTTATAGCTCCCACATAAATAAGGAGCTGTGCAGCAGCTACAAAATGAGAGTTTGATAAAATATAGAATAAGGATATACAAATGAGAACCAATCCCAACGAAAAGGCAGAATAAATTGGGTTGGTAAGTAATACCACTCCTAGACCTCCTAATATAAGACCTAATCCCAAAAAGACTAAAAGAAAATCATGTATTGGTCCAGGCAAATCCATTGTACGTAAAATAAGAAATACAAAAATCGAATTGTTTTTTCATGACCTTGTTGACCCGACCAGGAAAAACTTTTTTTTATAATAGGTTCATAAACCCTAAGGGTTGTAAATTACTGTAGGTACAATTATTGGACTTAGCTCATTCTTTCTCGAAAAGGGTAATTCAAGACTATAAATTTCAATTTCGAAATAATTATGGATATAATTCCGGGTATATTAATAAATTTTCAATCCAAATTAAGCCATGATGCGATTCTCACCAACCAATCAAATCAATAGTTGGGATTTGTAGTTTTTGTAGTTATTGACCAAGAAAAATGAAAGAAACCCCATTCCACCCCTTTCGATCAAACCGGAATCTTAGGTTAGTAATAATAATTGGGAATTGCCCTTTAATCAATCTTTAATCAAAGGGGTTTCCCCAGTTTTTTTTTTGAGGTGAATTCAAAATTGTTCGAATTGTATAATCGTCAATTACTGACATAGGTAAACGACCCAAAGCAATTTGATTATAATTCAATTCATGACGATCATACGTAGAAAGCTCATATTCTTCAGTCATTGATAAACAATTTGTTGGACAATACTCAACGCAGTTAC